GTAGAGCCGTATGCAATGCATAATGCCCGTACGGTTGTTCGATTCTATCTTTTTTCTTGTTATTCTTTTATCTTTCTTTTATCTTCCCCTCATCATGCGAAATAGAGAAACCTTTTTTATCTTATATCATCAGGGTAATGATCCATCAACCCGCTGGTTCTTTTTCTGAAGTAGCAACGGGAGAATTCATCCTGGAAGTGGGAGAACTGCTGAAACTACGTGAAACCCTGACAAGGGTTTATGTACAAAGAACGGGGAAACCCTTCTGGGTTGTATCCGAAGACATGGAAAGAGATATTTTTATGTCAGCAACAGAGGCCCAAGCTTATGGAATTGTTGATCTTGTAGCGGTTGAATGACAATAAATAGCCTGAATTTCGCGTCAATTCGTGATTTAAAATGAACCCTGCCGCGTTTAATATTCTATGACTTTTATTTATTTACTATCTATTGATTGATGATTCTATTGATCTATCGATTCTATTCTATTGAATAAAAGTCATTCATAATCATACGGTTAGGATCGATCTAAACCAGCCCATTATGTATATGATTCAACATGCCAACGATTAAACAACTTATTAGAAATACAAGACAGCCAATCAGAAATGTCACAAAATCCCCCGCGCTTCGGGGATGCCCTCAGCGTCGAGGAACATGTACTAGGGTGTATGTGCGACTCGTTCAGATCATAAACTAGAACAAAGGAAAGAGAACAATGTTCGAATATCAATGATCAAATAGGATAGAACGGAAAAACAAACTACATTTACTATCTAAAAATAAGAAAATGGGGTCATATCCCTTTTATTGTGTATGAAATTTATGGTTTCTATTGGTGTAAAACCACTCACCTCAATTCAAGATGAGAAGTAATTCTCCATTGGTAGCAAATGGTTATCCATTAAGCGGAGGAAATCTTAGTAACATAGACCCCTCTTGCAAGAACGGACTAACAGGGTCAGCTACCCAGCCAACTTTCATAATTAAATACCGTTACTGTATAGGTAGAGCTCGTTGTGAAAGACCTATTACTGGATAATTCATGGGTAGAGCCGAAGAATGTGAACTATACAAGTTAGCAATAACATTGATTAAATGAAGTAAGGGCTCCGGTGTATAGAGAAGACCTCACCGTTTAAGAAGTAACCATAGAAACGATGGAATCCACTATTTAGTTATCATTGCTATTTTTTTTAACCTAGTATAGTACAATTTCGTATTTCGAGGTGAAATGCCTATAAAAAAAATAAAAAATCGTGGTTGGGAAGGTTATAGTAGCGAAAGCCATTGGAATTTTTAGTTTATACATTGGAAAAATCCGTTTTGTTATTAATATACTAGGAAAGGGGCAAAAGAATAACTGAAAGAAAGGAAATCTATTAGTTATTCGTTAAAGTTTTATTTATTCAATGACCAGAATTAGACGGGGATATATCGCTCGGAGACGTAGAACAAAAATTCGTTTATTTGCATCAAGCTTTCGGGGGGCTCATTCAAGACTTACTCGAACTATTACTCAACAAAAAATAAGAGCTTTGGTTTCGGCTCATCGGGATAGGGATAGGCAAAAAAGAAACTTTCGTCGTTTGTGGATCACTCGAATAAATGCAGCAATTCGTGAAAGGGGGGTATGCTATAGTTATAGTAGATTAATAAATGATCTGTACAAGAGACAGTTGCTTCTTAATCGTAAAATACTTGCACAAATAGCTATATCAAATAGGAATTGTCTTTATATGATTTCCAATGAGATCATAAAAGAAGTAGGTTGGAAAGAATCCACCGGTTAAACGGAGTTGCCCGGAGAATGAACTCCGGGAAGATCGAATAAAAATGAATAGAATTAGAATATGATAAAATATCAGAAAGTAGTCAAAATAAATATGAATCAACACGTTCAATAAAAAATTTTATTCTTCCCAGATTATTCTTTTTTTTCTTACGACACGAGACTTCAATCCGGATTCTTGGATTTTTCCAACAAAAAAGAAATCCGCGTTTGAGTTCGGATGGGCATTTGAATTCAAGTGAAGAAAGAGTAAACCTATCTTTTTCTGGCTCTAAGACTGGTAGTTCTGGTGGTCGACTCTGTTCTTTCAAATTGTTTCTCATTATTAAGAAAAGGTAACAAAGATAAAATACGAGCTTGTTTTATAGCAATAGTAATTAATCGTTGTTGTTTCAAGGTCAATCTATTCACTCGTCTAGATAATATTTTTCCCTGTTCACTAATAAATCGACTAATTAAACTCATGTTTTTATAATCAATTCGATCCCCCGATTGGATCGGGGGCAAACGCCTACGAAAAGATCGCTTGGATTTAAGAAAAGTTCGCTTAGATTTTTCCATGGTTTGGTTAGTTTATTTCTTATCCCTAAAATCCTATTTCAGCCGTATCTTTTATTAGAATAAATAAATAGGATTTGGTTTGTTTATAATTATCTTTAACTATGTTAAATATGTTATATATATAATGTCATTTTTGCCCTTTCCTTGTAAGAAAGATAAGGGCGCCGGTGCTCGGTTCGTTCGATCTATTTCTTTATCTCCCCATGAATCGTATGTTTGTTACAATATGGACAGAATTTTAGCAACTCCAATCGATTAGGCGTATTGTGCCGGTTCTTTTGAGTAATATATCTGGAAATCCCCGTTGATTCCTTATTAACACCGTTTCGAACACAAGCGGTACATTCCAAAAGAACCGGTATTCGCACATCTTTACCCTTAGCCATGAACCTCCTTTGGATTTTTCATTTACTCAACTCTTCCTTTTTCAATTCGAAATGAAAAAGAAGAAAGGAAGGAAAAAATTTGTAACTAGCTATCCTCTTATGCAAGATTTCATTACAATCAATATAGGAAATACGATAGAAAGATTTCTAAACTATATTTCAACAGTACAGTATTTCATATAATTATCGTCTAGAATACGCTTTCCCTAGAACCAGAGTTTGTATTCGACTTCCATAGAAATTTAATACATAGAAATTCATATTAATTTAATTCCAACCTGAACCCGACTCTCACAGCTGTTGAATGTAATATTCTTTCTCTTTCCTCCCTTTTTCTAGGGAAAAAAGAGAAAAGAAGGGGCTTTATTTAATTGTATCTCTAATCTTCTTTATTCCTTCCCACGTCAATAACTAGAATGAAAAAAAGGGGAACGTCAACGCATCCGGGAAAAAACGATTAATCTCTATCAATAAACCTGCCAAAGAACCGAACCATAGAGTACTTAGTACCGGTGCCACGGAAAGATATGTTTTTAGATCTCGCATTGAAAAACCTCCTTTTATAGTAATACATACATAAGATAATACATATTGAAATGTACAATCATCCAGTAAATAAGATTTACTTTTTGTTAAATACAGAAAAAACGTCCTTTTCTTCCCCACTATTCCCCAAAAAGACTCATTTATTTTTCCTAGGGGTTCCAGAAGTATTTTACTATTATTATATGTTAAATGAGACCAAAAAGGCGAAATGGACATAAAAATTCTAGATTTTAATAGAGGCAATAACGATGTGGAAAACAAGACAGGAATTCTCTACAATGACACTGTAGACCAATGGAAGGGATGTAGCGCAGCTTGGTAGCGCGTTTGTTTTGGGTACAAAATGTCACGGGTTCAAATCCTGTCATCCCTACCTATTACTGCTCCTTTGAGCAGTAACGAGGGATTTTTTGAGATCAATTCACGTTGGACATATCATATAGAATCTTTTATTCTTATGATGATACTATATGTGTATGCATACAAGATGTATTGGGGCCAATCCTTTTCTTTACAGTCTTTTCTTTTATGAGAAGAAAGCGCTCTTAGTTCAGTTCGGTAGAACGTGGGTCTCCAAAACCCGATGTCGTAGGTTCAAATCCTACAGAGCGTGATTTGTATCTTCTTCGATGGAATTTGACTGAAACACTAACTGGAACAGCAATCTTTATTTGACCTCCTGGATATTAAAGAAAGGAGGAGGTCAATCAAAAAAAGAGATGTTAATTAATCAAAGGTCTAACTGATCGCCACGCCTGTATTGTAAATAGGCAGTTACAAATAATCCAGCCAAAGTAATAGGAATTAGACCTAACACAATTCCAAATAGAAAAACTTCAATCATTTCAATTTGTTTGAAAGGAGAAAAAAGAGGTAATATCTATACCTAAATATTAATCCGAATTACCATGAATCTCAATGACCAAGAATTGGCAATTAACGGGGTAAAAATACACAGAAGTTCGCAGAAAGATTTTGTGCAATTAATTTCAAATAAGTCGTATCTTGCTCAGACCAATAAATAGAGCTGAGGTTATAGTTAAAGCCGTTAGTAGAAAACCGAAATAACTAGTTATGGTAGGCATCAAGGAGCTAAATGAAATATGGTCTTTTTATACATATGTTTATAAAAAAGCACTTACCTGAGTTTCCTTTTTTGCAAAATAGGAGAAAAAAACCAATTGAAAGTTTTTGAGTCATCTATCATTATAGACAGCACTAACAAGGATAAAGTCACAACTATATAAAAAAATTGATTCATCATCTGTAACATCTACCCATACCGCGTTTGCAATCAGCAAATGCATTCTTGAATCATTTTTCAATTCAACTTATAAACGAATAATAAGAACTGGGTAGTGTAATTTCGTTTTAAAATAAAACTAACTCTTTTCCAATCATTATGGAATCAAATTAGAAAATTATTCCTATTTTTATCATTTGTTTTATTGGATCGAATCTATATATTTTAAAGCGAACATTAATCTTATAAAACTTTTACTTTCATTTTAACTAATTAGATTCCGTAATGAGTTCACTCATATAATATCTTAAATATCTTGAATGAATGAGAACAAAAAGTTATCACATGATCACTCAAAAAAATAGGTGTTTTGGTTCAACTATATTCTAAGACTAGTAATTTCTATTTTCTTTTGCTTTAGAAGTTCTATTTTGTATTTTTCATATATATATTAGAAATGCGCATCTTTTTA